TCGATGTATTGAAAAGGGAATCATAACTAACCCGAATTCAAAGAAAAGGGGGATTCATACCACCTATGTCAGCTTTTGCATTTGAATGCACCTGCACCCAAAATGACTCACTTTCTAGACGATCCCTCTAGAAGATATCGACTCTAACAAATCCTTCTAGTTACTTCGTTCCTTATTTCTACTCGGGAGGTTCCTTAGGAAAAGAGTTTTCTTTCCACCGAGCTAAAAGAATATGGTAATGACTCTAGTAAACCAAAGTCATTGTTTACTAGCTATTTGGCTTCAATCTCTCTTTTTATATTCAAAAAAAGTTAAAGATCTAGTTACGATTAGAAATAAACTTTTGGATCTTTATCCATGGAGCCTTTTTGAAGGGTTGATCTAACTAAAAAAGATTATGTTTCGCGATTTCATAATCTCATTTTTCAATTTCTAATTGACTTTTTGGATTGGATATAAATCACGAGAATCTATCTTCTTCTTCAAATGGGGCATTGAGAGGTAAAGGATTAAACCTTTTCTAAGAAATAAAGTTTTTGATCGGAATCTTGGTTAAACTTAAAGGATCCCTTAACTATTTCAGTTATTAATAGAACGAATCACACTTTTACCACTAAACTATACCCGCTATAATATATATTATGTATATAAATACATCATTTGTCGAATAGGGGGGGGGGGGGGGGGAGGGTTGTATTTTCTCTTCCTTTTCGGATCGATTCCTCCTTACTTCATTTATTCTCATATACTCCCCAGATCTTATGAAATTGAGTTCATTTCATTAGATCTAATGAAGATAGTATTCGCTTTGTTTGTGGATTTCATTTCAAACAAACGAAGTTTTTCCGTAAGGAAAAGGGGGGATTCCCGTCGGAATGGAAATCTGATATAGATTATTTTTTTGAATAAAAAAATGGATAAAGGAAAAAGAAGTAAGAAAAAGAACCTTTATCATACATAAAGATTATTCTAATCATCGAAATCAAACGAAAATGACAAGAAGCAAAACAAAGAATGGCCCGGCTAGGTACTAGCCAGGCTGGGGGAGTAAAAAACTCTTTCGTAGTAAATCAAAGAGGTACTTTTTCTTTCTATTGGAAATTTTTGTTCCATTATTCAAATTTTTGTTCCATTATTCAAACGGAATTGCTAATAAAAATAAAATGGGTATATAATTGCAATTACTTATGAAATTTTCTATCTTTCTAAATAAATAGAAAATTTCATTATTTAGAATGATAAAGAGAATAAATAAAGAAAGAAAAAGACTTTTATCTATTTTTCATTCATAATTGACATGTGCATTATTTAATTTTTGAATGAAAAATTGGGAGAGATGGCTGAGTGGACTAAAGCGGCAGATTGCTAATCTGTTGTACGAGTTATTCGTACCGAGGGTTCGAATCCCTCTCTTTCCGTTTCTTCGGATCCTCTTTAGTTTCTATTTGGAATTCGTTGGAATTCGAAAAAATCGAGAGTCTCGGCTTTCTTTCTCATAGTTAGTTCTATTTTCATAGTTAAATGGATGAAATGTAAAAAAAAATCATTAAAAAATAAAGAAAGTAAAAAAAAACAAGAATAAAGGGGGTTTTTTAGTCCTCACGCCCAGGATTACGTCCTGGATCATTAGATAGGAATCCGAAGATGAAGAGAGAAACAAAGAATATCACTACTGTGTAAACGAAGAGTTTGAGAGTAAGCATTACACAATCTCCAAATTATATTGTGGAAAATAAGGGAATAGATTCTCTATTTTTGTACCAAATATCTTGCACCAAGAAAAGGATTTTAAGCAATCTCTCTGTCCTAAAATTCAACTTCTATCCTTGGTTATCAAAAGGATCTCCCCAATTTAGTATTTTGTTTGAGGTAACCTTATTTATAATAGTTCGTAAGATCAGAATGAAGAAGACATTAGATGATCCCGACCCCGCGCGCGGATCTCCATATTCATAATCCAATCTATAGAGAATTTCTATGTATGAATCGAGGGTTCATAATGTATGATTTACCCGATATTAGCAATTGTTTTTCCCCATTTTGTTAGAACACATATTTTTTTGTTCGAATCTATCGTGTTGAATATTTTCGTATTCCAATTCAAAATCTCATCGAAAACTTACAGCAGCTTGCCAAACAAGGGCTAAGAGAAAAAAGAGCACAGGTATCACTGGCATAACATCCACGATTGGATTGAAAAGGGCATAAGCTTCCGGCAATTTCGCGAAGAAAAAGCTACTCGAATGAAGGGCAGAACTAAGACAGATCAAACTAAAGATATTAAGCATAACAAACATTTCATTCTTGGATTGGATTAGAGATAATTTCATTTTTTATTGAGTTATTGATATGGGGGAAAAGGAAAAAGAAGGATTTTTTTCTTTTCCCTCCCCCAACTAAAACCCTTCAATTGTAAAATGAAAATCAAGATGGAATTCTATTTTCATACAATATCTTAATGGAATTCTATGCAATGATCAATAAATTTATTTTAATTTTACATTTCCACGTATCGAATCTTAGCAACAACGAATTCGGTAGATATTCGGGCTGGAATTGACGAACAGACAATAACAAGATTATTGTCTATTATTGTCTAATCGACATATAAATGGGGCGTGGCCAAGCGGTAAGGCACCGGGTTTTGGTCCCGTTACTCGGAGGTTCGAATCCTTCCGTCCCAGAGCTGTTCCCTCAGAACAGAAGAAACTTAAAGAACATTCTTTTCTGCGTATCCATTAGTGGTGGAAAAAATGTCATTTTCTTTTTCCTTTGGGTTTTTAATGATTGTTATATATATATATATATTTATAATCCTCTTCGATATGGGAAAGAGAGGGGTTTTCTATCATTTTGGAAAGTCAATCATTTTTTTTCCACTCGAGTTTGATGGAATTTGTCATTTATAGAAATATGGTTTTTCCATTTCAAGTAAAGAAAAAGAAAAGCTTTAGAAAATGACCCATTAATGCACTATATTCATTATTTAATACACTATAAACATTGATTATATGTATTCCTGTTCTTGTATTTCAGTAACGTGGCAATTTCGATTTTGGCGAAAAAGGCCCGTGATTTCCCAAACGTAAATAATGACAATGTCATTTGTATACTTTATTGACAAGTGCTCGCTATATCTGATGTATATATGGAAAGATCATACTCCTACAATTCTGATTTTATCAGACTTGTATTTTTTCATTTCAATAATCACTAATAAATTTTCATAATTGAATTTTAAATTCAATTAAAGAATAACGACCTAAATCTTATATTTCACCAATTCTTTTATATTTATCCTTATGAAAATTTATATTTATCCTTATAAAAAAAAAAAACAAACAAATAAGTTCTATTTCCTCCATCCATTTTTCTTTTTTGTGATTAGGCGTAAAATAAGTGTTAAGCAACCCTATTTTTTATGTTTTTTTAAAAAGGATTTCATTCTATTTATTTGAATGATAAAAGATGGAATGAAATCTTTGTTAAAGCTTCTCTATATGAATACTTATACCTCTATATCGAAAAATAAATTATGGAGCACCGATTAAATAAATCCAATGACTATTCATGATTTGATTCTATATTGAATCAATCCCACACTGGTTCTAGAATTTCAAATTAGGGGAATGTTATGGTAAAACTTCGTTTGAAACGATGTGGTAGAAAGCAACGTGCGACTTGAAGGACATCATCGGCAGTGGATGCAAGAATCCGCCACTTTCTATATCCTCGAAGATGCTCTTGGCTCGACATAGTTTAGTTTGTTCTACCGATCCCTAATGAGAATTTTAGGGTACATGATGAAGCTCGAGTCCAAATTATTTTTTTAGCAGGAGAGGGGGTCTAGGGTTAGTACCAATCAATAAATTGAACAAACTTCGTAAACATATCTTCGATATAGGATCGAAGGGGTCAATTTCGAATAAGTTTCAAATAAAAAAGATGAAATCGATCGGAATTAATAAAACTATTTCGATTATAAGTGTATTGCAGAGGAATCAATCATTCCTATGATTCTTCAATAAAAAGAAACAATAAAGGGTATGTTGCTGCTTTTTTGAGAGATTAAGAACCACCGAAGTAATGTCTAAACCCAAGGATCAATGTAAAGATAACAGATTTTGAAACAAGGAAACACTCTTTTGCAATTGCCTTACCAGATAGATTGAACCGAATATTCAAAAAAGTGAGGAAATGGGTCCTAGGTAAGACAAACAAAAGATGCTAGAGACGACTCAATAAATGTATAAGCCCTTGAGCTCCTTGAGAATTAACTAATTTGAGTTATGAGTATGAATGATATTTTTTTTTAAGAAGGAAGAACAAAAAACGACTTTAATTCTAGTCTAATTGATTATTTCATAAATGCATTTACCGCATATATGCATAAGTTCTCATCATTCTTTCTCGAGCCGTACGAGGAGAAAGCCTCTTATACGTTTCCAGGGGGGGGGGGGGTTAATCCACATCTATCCCAATGGGCCGTCTATCGAATCGTTGCAATTGATGTTCGATCACGAAGAGAGGGAAGGGATCTTCAGAAAGTGGGTTTCTATGATCCGATCAAGAATCAAACATATTTAAATGTTCCTGCTGTTCTATACTTCCTCGGCAAGGGTGCTCAACCTACAGGAACTGTTCATGATATTTCAAAGAAGGCGGAGATATTTAAAGAACTTCGAGTTAATCAAACAATTCGAGTTAATCAAACAAAAGGGGGGCTCCATATCTAATTTTTAGGAATTGTTTCTCCACTGCTCTACCCCTTTATCGGCTTGTTCTATTCATACTTAATTGCTCCTATATAAATTCTAAGATCGTATGTATATTTTATAATTAAAAAAAAATATATTATTGTATTGATATGATGAGACGGGAAAAGTGATCAAGTGAATAGATGAAATAACTGGATCTATGAGGTGTAGGTATTACCATAAAAGGGTTTTTACTATTGGATTTCATTTTAACAGGTAAAGAGTCAATCTTTCTTATTGTACTTACCTATATTGGATAAATTTTAGATTTTTTCTTCTTTATCCTTAATTTATTCCCCTATTCGTACTTCGTTTCTTATCTATGTAGTGCTAATCCAACAAAAATGGAATTCTTTGAAATTCGTTTTTTTTCATTAATTGAATAGTTTTATTCATTATTATATTATCCTTATTCATTTTCTTTTTATTTATTATTTTTTTTTTTTCAACATTCAATTCATATTGACAATGGTGTATCGATCAAATATAATTTGATCGTGGAGAAATCGATTGATTTCTCCACGATCAAACACTTCGTTTATTTACTTCACACTTCACTTCACGAAAATGATGGATTCACAAAACTCACTAGAACAAAAGAAGTCTCTTTTTCGTTTTTATTTTTAGTTGAATGGAAAAAATTCATGAAAAATTGGATAGGATCCCGCTCATTTATATACCTTTTCCATTTATATACCCTTTCCATTTATATACGCTACTCATAGTAGAGTACCTTTTTCTATGGATCCCTGCGCTACAGTCCGTTTTTTAGTCTGATCTGTTCGTTTTTGTTTCTTTTTTGATTTTCCTGATAGATTCTTAAATGATTTCTTTAGATTTTTCACGATTTACTAGTTTTAGTTTTGGTAGGCGGGTAGGAGATTTCTTTATCATATCTTTTTATAAATTATAAATATATAAAAAAGATATTATTATATTACGATCATATTTATACATCCTATTTACTTAACATATACATATATGGGTTGCTAACTCAACGGTAGAGTACTCGGCTTTTAAGTGCGACTATGATCTTTTACACATTTGGATGAAGCAACATATTTGTACATACTATTAGTAAAGTTTGTAAGACCACGACTGATCCTGAAGGGGATGAATGGAAAAAACAGCATGTCGTTTCAATGGAGAATTATAAGAATACCCCATTCTTAATCCTCACTAGACCGGATCATTACAAAATCTTGTTTTGATTCTTGGAAGGGGATCAGATCAATTCATCATTGGGTTTTTTTCAATAAATGGATAGAGCTCTAAAGCTCAAATTATAGGGAAACCCGAAGTAACGAGCTTTTTCTCTTAATTCGAATAATTGCCCGGTCTAATTAGAGGTTAAAAATATATTAGTGTCTGATGCGGAAAAGGGGGGTTCTCCCGCGAGTGAATCATCGATTCCCTTTTTTGAATCCTAATTATTCATTATTCTCTCATTTTTGAGATTCTTATGGGAAAGGCAATGTGTAGAAGAAACGGTATACTGAGAAAAAAAAAAATAAATTCCAAAATCAAAAGAGCGATAGGATTGCAAAAATAAAGGATTTCTAACCACTCCCTGTAATTGGAACGAAAGGTGGGATAGAAGAAAAGGGAAGATCCGTCGATTGGCCTACTTATCTTCGAGGTATTCCTTCCTTTCTTACTGGATACCCCGTTTTGACCGTATCGCACTATGTATCATTTCTTAATCTAAGAAATCTTCCACACTTTTTGGTCATTTCAAATGGAAAAATTCAAAAGATATTTAGAAACATTTAGATCTGAGCAAAAGTACTTCCTGTATCCACTTCTTTTTCAGGAATATATCTACGCACTCGGCCATGATCATGGTTTAAATGGACCGATTCCTTACGAATCCATAGAAAATTTAGGTTATGGCGATAAATCTAGTTCACTAATTGTGAAACGTTTAATTATTCGAATGCATAAACAGAATCATTTTCTTATTTCTTGTAATGAAAATGATTTTCAACAAAATCGATTGTTGGGGCGAAAAAACAATTTGGATTCGAAAATTATATCGGAGGCTTTTTCAATTATTGTGGAAATTCCATTCTCCTTCCAATTAGTGTCTTGCCTAGAAAAAAAAAGAGAAATAGCAAAATCTCATAATTTACGATCTATCCATTCAATATTTCCCTTTTTTGAGGACAATATATTCTATTTATATCATATATCGGATGTATTAATACCGTACCCTATTCATCCAGAAATTTTAGTTCAAACCCTTCGTTACTGGATACAAGACGTTCCCTCTTTGCATTTATTGCGAATCTTTTTATACGAGTATTGTCATTCGGGCAGTTTCATTAGCAAAAAAAAATTCTTTTCTTTTTCAAAAAAAGAAAATGAAAGATTATCCTTATTCATATATAATTCTTATGTATATGAATGGGAATCCATATTTCTTTTTATCCGTAAACAATCTTCTCATTTACGATCAATATCCTGGGAAGCCCTTCTTGAACGAGTCCATTTCTATGGGAAAATAGAACATCTTGTAGTAGTGCTTTGTAATGATTTTCAGAAGGCTTTGTGGGTATTCAAAGATTGTTTCATGCATTATGTTAGGTATCAGGGAAAATCCCTTTTGATTTCAAAGGGAACTGATCTTTTGATGAAGAAATGGAAATATCACTTTATCTATTTATGGCAATGTAATTTTCACTTGTGGTCTCAACCGCACAGGATCCATATAAACCAATTAGATAATCGTTCCTTTCATTTT